TTCCCCTATTATTTATTAGTGAACAATAATTGAATAATTCCTTCATAGAGATAGAGGACATAATTCACATGGATATAGTAAATCTCGCTTGGGCTGCTTTAATGGTAGTCTTTACGTTTTCCCTTTCACTAGTAGTATGGGGAAGGAGTGGACTCTAGAAGTACTACTAATTGAGTTTAGGAACTAAACAGTATCACTTTTTTTTATAGATCGTTCGGCAAAGTTTTTTTTATTTAAAATTTCACTATTTCAATTTAAAATTTTATTTTTAAATTGAAATAGAAATGAAAAATATCTTCATTTCGAAATTCTCTTGGATTTTAGTTGAGTAATGTATTCTATGAATAATAAATATATATGAAGAATACTCTTTCAATCAAAGAAATATTTCAATTATTTCCGTGTTCGTATTTTGAAAGTAAAAAAAGTAAAAGGAATACAAATGGTAGGAAATTTATTCCAACTGAATTCTTCATAAATTTTCTATTTCGATGAACTGACTCTTACCAAAGTTAGATATGGACCATGAGGAAGAACGGAACTTTTTTTTATTTTGTTTACCTCTTTACTGTTCAAAGATCAAAGAGAAAACAATTCGGTTATTCCATTACGTGGATACACATTGGGAAACAACATAGTAGTTGTCCAACGAGATACTGCACATCCTAAAATATTGTCTTGGGCGAGTCACATATTGCGCCGCTTGTTTTAGTTTTACTATTTTAGAAATTTTATTTATGTTTTGCTTGTTTTATTGAACCCATTTCATATCATGGTTCAAACGTTAAAAGTCGACGGGTTTTACTAATCCTTTTCGAAATCCGAAGAAGTTCCCATGGATCATTTGTCAACTCCTCAATCAATGACTTCTTCGATAGGTATAATAAAATAATCTTTTAGTTAGCATTCCGACGAAGAAGTCATTGATTCTTTCGATCGGGATTCATATTGAAAATAATCAGAAATCTAGGAATTCTAATCGTAAAAGTCGCTTTCGATTATTTCAAATTAATTTAATTGAAATCAACACAAATTAAATACAAATAGATAAAGCAAAGAAATAGAATTGGGATACTATATAATATACATTATCACTATATATATTATATATACGTAATTAAATCTATTTCTATATATATAGAAAAGGAATATGATGATACTATTGTAGATTGATCTATATTAATCTATATTAAATTAACCCGCATTACAATACAACTTTATACACTACAATAACAATACTAGATAGTATGGTAGAAAGAAATATCTGAATCTTTCTACCATACTATCGTATCTCATAGAATACGACTGATTCTAGTCTGCCCATTTCATTTAAGACGCGAAATTTTTATCCTTTTCTTCTCTGCAATTATTGATAAGAAATAAAAAATAAAGTTTAATTCAAATTAATCACCTTGGCTGACTGTTTTTACGTATATTATAAGTAAAAAAGCAGTAGGAACTAGAATAAACAGTGCAGTAGCAATAAATGCGAGAATATTTACTTCCATAATCTCATTGTTTAATTTTTCTTTAATTCGCAATAACTCGGGAGTTAATCCCATAGAGATAATAAATCTTTCGCCTGTAAATTCAATGGGATGCATTACATCTCGATGATATCGAATCGGATCAATATCATGAATAACAATATCGGAGCTATCAAATCGATTCATCGTCAAGAATTGAATAGTATAACATAGGACGATCTTTTATCCATACTGAACTCAAAATTTGATTCCCGATACAATCAATAATTCCTTTATTTATTTATCATTCTTTTCCATTCTTTCTTTTCTATAACCTACCGCCCTCTTTGTACAATCATCTGATGAAGTATCATCTAACCGCCTTTCCACTTACCATTGGTTCTAAACAAACCCCAACAAACAATAGAAGCTCAATGAAAAAAAAGGAAGGAGCTAAGTTATAACCTCCTTTTTTTAATGATCCAATCTTCTTGGAAAACAAAAGAAGTATGATAAAGACGAGTACAAATTCCGGTATAAAAAAATAGAATATTCCATCAAATTAACTATTTTTTTATATATTTATATATAAATTTAAAAAGTTTGTTCTTTCAAGGAAAAACCCTTATAAAATATAAAAAAAAAAAAAATTCATTACCTCGCTAATAAAAAAGTGATCCTTGTTTGATCTTTATTTTTTAAATATCCCCTTTCATTGGATTAGTAATGGGACGCATATATCAAAAGCTCAATGCGAAATTTGAATGAGATAGATTATTTCAAATTAGTAAAATTTGAAATTGAGGTTACACAAAATAGGGCCCGAAAAGGATATACTTTTATTTTAATCTTAAAAAAAAAGTATTCTATACTATTCTATACACAGTAACTATGTTCAATTTATTTTATATTGTACAAATTCCATTTATGTATGTACTCCCGGGAAACATACAATACTCTACTCTATTTCATATTTCACAGATCGGGAGTAATTGAAAAAGCCAGACCCAGTACAGTACGGTATCCCGTGGAAT